TATATATAGATAGATTATATAGATAGATAGAATATAGATAGATAGAATTATAGTAATACTAAGTAATACTAAATTATATAAATTATAGTAATAGCAAATTGTAAATTTAAATTTATAATTTTTTTTGTAAATGACCCAAAATGAATAGGTATGGAAGCTATAATTCTAAACCACGATCGAATCTATGGAAGCATTGGTTTATACATTCCTGTTAGTTTCAACTTTGGGAATAATCTTTTTCGCTATCTTTTTTCGAGAACCACCTAAAGTTCCAACTAAAAAAATGAAATGATTTTTCATTATCTCCATGGAAGTAATGAGCCCCCCAATATGAATATGGGGGGCTCATTACTTCAACTAGTCCCCATGTTCTTCGAAGGGATCTCTTAATTTTTGCGAGGGTTGCCCAAAAGCGGTATATAAGGCGTACCCAGTAAAGCTTACAAGTAAACCGGATATGGAGATGGCGACTAGGGTTGCTGTTTCCATTTTTCGATAATTTCAAGATCACAATGGATCACCACAATGTCGTTTATTTACAACTAAAACGGAAGGATATACAAAGTCAAAAGATTTCAACTCATGATGAAAGAGGATTTATGGCTACAAAAACCGTTGAGAGTAGTTCTAGATCTGGGCCAAGACGAACTAACGTAGGGAATTTATTGAAACCATTGAATTCGGAATATGGAAAAGTAGCTCCAGGATGGGGGACTACACCACTTATGGGGGTTGCAATGGCTCTATTTGCAATATTTTTATCTATTATTTTGGAAATTTATAATTCTTCCATTTTACTGGACGGAATTTCAATGAATTAGTTTATAAAAACGGGAAGTCTTTATTTTTCAATAAATCAATAAAAAAGGATTATTTTACTTAAACTTACTTAATACTTCAACTTAAGATTGCTTAAGACTTGTATTTATAGACTATTCTGGTAGTTCGATCGTGAAATTTATTTGTTTCAATATTTAATTTCCGGAATATGAGCGTGTGACTTGTTATAATTGATCCTATTGATAATACAGAGAATGTACCTGTCATCTCTATCAAGATGATTCTACTTCGTCAGATATTTATTCTAGTCTCTGGAGCACGGACTATATAGAATAGATCAATAAAAGAAATATTTGAACTATGATTCATACCTATTCTTCAGACCTCGCAAGCGGATGGAAATAGGCCTTTTCGAAATCAAACAAATTTTTCCTTTCAGTTTTGACCAAAAGAAAACTCTTTCTATAGCTATAGATATAGATTTTATTGAGTCATTACATTCATTGAATAAGTGATGATCAAATGGTTTTTACTCAGAGAAACTTTTAGTTTAGCTTTTGCTTTCTTAAATCATCGTGGTTCTAGTATGAATCTGAGGTTTCAATTGATTCATAGGGTCTCAACAAGATAATTCTTATCAAATAATATCAAATAAAGTTAAAAAAAAAAAAAAAAAGATAGGGAAGAGAAGATTCAAGAGGCCTGTTATAATTAACATAAAGAAAGATGGAGGAGCCAACTTGAGATTGTATTTCTTGGCATTATCATCACAAAGAAGAGATTCCGGATTTTTCTTATTCTTACTTCGTATCTTTGGGTCAAATAGAGTGACGTGGCTAAGACCCAAGAAGTTTTGAACTATCTATTCCATATCCATTGAAACCAGTATTTGTGTGTTTCGGCTTGAGCCGTACGAGATGAAATTCTCATATGTGGCTCTCAGAGGGGGAGTCCTTCTTGGGTTACCTATCTCAATAAAGTATATGATTGGTTCGAAGAACGTCTCGAGATTCAAGCGATTGCAGATGATATAACTAGTAAATATGTTCCTCCTCATGTCAACATATTTTATTGTCTAGGCGGGATTACGCTTACTTGTTTTTTAGTACAAGTGGCTACGGGTTTTGCTATGACTTTTTACTATCGTCCAACTGTTACAGAGGCTTTTTCCTCTGTTCAATACATAATGACTGAGGCCAATTTTGGTTGGTTAATTCGATCAGTTCATCGATGGTCAGCAAGTATGATGGTTCTAATGATGATCTTGCACGTATTTCGTGTGTATCTTACGGGTGGGTTTAAAAAACCCCGCGAATTAACTTGGGTTACGGGGGTGGTTCTGGCTGTATTGACCGCATCTTTTGGCGTAACTGGTTATTCCTTACCTCGGGACCAAATTGGCTATTGGGCAGTAAAAATCGTAACAGGCGTGCCTGAAGCTATTCCTATAATAGGATCGTCCCTAGTAGAATTATTACGTGGAAGCGCTAGTGTGGGCCAATCCACTTTGACTCGTTTTTATAGTTTACATACTTTTGTATTACCTCTTCTTACTGCCGTATTTATGTTAATGCACTTCCCAATGATACGTAAGCAAGGCATTTCAGGTCCTTTATAGAAAAGGCAGATCATATATATTTGTAATTTATCATTATCATATAGGGGAGGAACAAAAATATTTAATTGCTACAAAACAAATATGGATTATTGAAAAATTAAG